ATACAATCGCTATTCATAATGGGAAGGAACATTTACCCATTTATATAACAGATCGTATGGTAGGTCACAAATTGGGAGAATTCGCACCTACTCGAACTTACGGGAGACATGCGCGAAACGATAATAAATCTCGTCGCTAATCTAATAATATTAAAAACTAAACTAATATAAAAAAATAAAAATAAATAAAAGAAAAAGTGTTCATCATTCATTGGTGGAAAAGGGAGTAACTTTATGATAAATATGGTAACGAAGAACTTGAGTAAACCGCGTACAGAAGTCAAAGCTTTAGCTCAAAATATACATATGTCTGTTTTCAAAGCACGAAGAGTAATTGATCAAATTCGCGGACGGTCCTATGAAGAAACACTTATAATACTGGAACTCATGCCTTATCGAGCATCCTTTCCCATTTTAAAATTGGTTTATTCTGCAGCAGCAAATGCTAACGATCTGGGTTTGAACGAAGCAGATTCATTCATTAGTAAAGCCGAAGTTAATGGGGGTACCCTTGTAAAAAGGTTGAGACCTAGAGCTAGAGGGCGCAGTTATCTAATAAAACGACCTACCTGTCATATAACAATTGTATTGAAGGATAAATCTAAAAAAATCTAAATATGAGTCTAAGATTTATTTCATATTTAGAAATAACATATGGATGAAAAAATAATAGAATAATATGGGACAAAAAATAAATCCACTTGGTTTCAGACTTGGTACAACCCAAAATCATCATTCCTTTTGGTTCGCACAACCAAAAAGTTTTTCCATTGGTCTCCAGGAAGATGAAAAAATACGAGATTGTATCAAGAATTATGTACAAAAAAATATGAGAATATCCTCGGGTTTCGAAGGAATTGCACATATAGAAATTCAAAAAAGAATCGATCTTATTCAGGTCATAATCTATATTGGATTCCCAAATTTATTAATAGAGGGTCGAAGACGAGGAATCGAAGAATTACAAACGAATGTACAAAAAGAGTTGAATTCTGTAAACCGGAGACTCAACATTGCTATCACAAGAGTTGAAAAACCTTATGGACAACCTAAAATTCTGGCGGAATACATAGCTTTACAGTTAAAAAATAGAGTTTCGTTTCGAAAAGCAATGAAAAAAGCTATTGAATTAACTGAGCAAACAGATACAAAAGGAATTCAAATACAAATTGCAGGGCGTATCGACGGAAAAGAAATTGCACGTGTCGAATGGATCAGAGAAGGTAGGGTTCCCTTACAAACCATTCGCGCTAAAATTGATCATTGTTCCTATACAGTTCGAACTATCTATGGAGTATTAGGCATCAAAATTTGGATATTTGTAGACGGGAAATAATGGACCTTTATTTGTCTTACCATTCTATCCAGTGATAGAACAAAAAATGAAAAACTGTTTTATTTTCCTCCTGTTTGTTGAATCAAATATGAGCTGAATTCTTTTAATTCTATAGGGATGAATAAAAATTTGATTTACATTTTTGGTAGAATTGCTATGCTTAGTGTGTGACTCGTTGTCTTGGTTTTTCTTTAGAGTCAGGATAAAAAAAAATAGACTGACTATGATTATGAACTAGTAACTATAGAAACTAATAACCAACTTATGGCTTCGTATTGTCGAGATCCCCAAAACAGTCACTATATGAGATATCGATCATATAGTTGTAGCAACTGCAAATTTTTCCAAAAAAATAAATTTGATTCCGGATTGTGAATAATAAGGAGATGTAGATAAATTAAATGGAAGGACGATAGATAGAAAGAAATGAATATCAACGATATATGATTCCAATATGTATGGTTTATGAATCATTTTATAAAAGGCAGTGTGATAAAGCATCAATACTAAAAAAGTAAAGAGCCCCAAGTTAATAGAAACTGAGGAGATTAACTTTGAAACGCATTTTATTGGGAGCTCCATTGTCGAGTTCAGGCCTAATCATTGACGGAGAAGCTATGGGAACGACGGAACCCGCGATTGCATAGGATTCTATTGAAAACGAATCCTAATGATTCATTGGGTGGGATGGCGGAACGGACCAGGAACAAATTAATTAAAATTTTCTGAAACAGTCATAGGTTGACCCTACAAATGAAGCAGAAAAGAGTCAATATTCGCCCGCGAAACATTGATTTTTTGGATTAAAAAATTTTAAAAATTAAATTAAAAAATCAAAAAAGTTAAAACGTTATGTTATAATATATTAGATTAAAATTTAAAATTAAATAAAAAAAACATTAACTAAATTGACTAAATTAATTAACTTATTAGATTTTATATTGAATTTAACTTATTATTAATAATTTAATTCTTATTATTTACTTATTCTTATTTTTATTCTTATTTTTTTTTTTTATTTATATTATTCTATTTTATATTTTTATTTATATATATTATCTTTATATATTATCGTTTTATCGTTCATATATACTATATTCATATATAGTATATAAAATAGAAATAAATAAAATAATAAATATTAATTTAACAAACATATATAATAAACATATAAACATTAAACGATATTATATAAAAACTATATTATAACTCTATTATACTATTATATATTATAACTCTATTTATTATATAATATATAATACAAATTATTATATAATATTATAATACAAAAAATACAAAAATTCAAATTCATGTTCATCATATTCATATATTAATTATAAAATTCTAAATTTATTAGAATTATAATTATATAAATATAATTATATTAATTTATATTTATTTTATATTAATATAAATATTCAAACTTATTAGGTAAAGGTAAATATTTTAGGTAAATATATCTTGTATGCAGTTTTCCTATGTAATATCAAGAAATCCCACGATTTAGTGTATTATTAACTTAGTGTATTATTAATAAAATACATGTGTATCCATATGTAATATTATTGAATCCTTTATATTGAATTGTTTCTTCTTTCGCGAGGAGCCGGATGAGAAGAAACTCTCATGTCCGGTTCTGCAGTAGAGATGGAAGAGGGAAACAACCATCAACTATAACCCCAAAAGAACCAGATTCCGTAAGCAACATAGAGGAAGAATGAAAGGAATATCTTATAGAGGCAATCTTATTTGTTTTGGAAGATATGCTCTTCAGGCACTTGAACCCGCTTGGATCACAGCTAGACAAATAGAAGCAGGACGAAGAGCAATGACCCGATATGCACGTCGTGGTGGAAAAATATGGGTACGTATATTTCCCGACAAACCTGTTACAGTAAGACCTACAGAAACACGTATGGGTTCGGGGAAGGGGTCTCCCGAATATTGGGTATCTGTTGTTAAACCGGGTCGAATACTTTATGAAATGGGCGGAGTATCCGAAACTGTGGCCAGAGCAGCCATTTCAATAGCTGCGTGCAAAATGCCTATACGAACTCAATTTATTATTGCGGGATAGAGATGTAGAACAAAAGAAAAGGGCATTAGGAATGAATGAAAAAATACAATTGCAGGTTTATTTTTTTTTTTGCCAGATAATATTTCTTTTCTTTCTTCATCCTTTACATTGAAAGAGCAGATAAAAAATGATATGATTCAACCTCAGACCCTTTTAAATGTAGCGGATAATAGCGGGGCTCGAGAATTGATGTGTATTCGAATTTTAGGAACTAGTAATCGCCGATATGCTCATATTGGTGACGTTATTGTTGCTGTAATCAAAGAAGCAGTGCCCAATATGCCACTCGAAAGATCAGAAGTAATTAGAGCTGTAATTGTACGTACGTGTAAAGAACTCAAGCGTGAAAACGGTATGAGAATACGATATGATGACAATGCAGCAGTTGTCATTGATCAAGAAGGAAATCCAAAAGGGACTCGAGTTTTTGGTGCAATCGCCAGGGAATTGAGAGAATTCAATTTCACTAAAATCGTCTCATTAGCTCCTGAAGTATTATAAATATTAGTAGATGAAATTATGATATAGTAGAATATCTGAAATAGATAAATTAGTAGATTATGTCTCAAGCATATACTTTTTTTATGAATTCATAAAAAAAAATAAACACGTTGATTATATCAAAATTAGGGGGCAACTATAATTATAGTTCATCATGGGTAGGGACACTATTGCCGAAATAATAACTTCTATAAGAAATGCTGACATGAAAAAAAAAGGAACGGTTCGAATAGCATCTACTAATATCACCGAAAGCATTGTTAAAATACTTCTGCGAGAAGGTTTTATTGAAAACGTTAGAAAACATCGAGAAAATAAGAAAAATTTCTTGGTTTCAACCCTGCGACATAAAAGAACTAGGGAAAGAATATATAAAACTATTTTAAAGCGTATCAGTCGACCTGGTCTACGAATCTATTCCAACTACCAACGAATTCCTAGGATTTTAGGCGGAATGGGGATTGCTATTCTTTCTACTTCTCGAGGTATAATGACAGATCGAGAAGCTCGCCTAGAAGGAGTTGGGGGAGAATTTTTGTGTTATATATGGTGATCCTTTTCCTACGGCATCCTAATTTGATCTCTAACTTCTCAGTTGTGAAAAGAATGAAAAGAAAAAGAGAGGAAAAGTGAGTTATATGACTGCTCCCCCATTAATTGATACTTCAAGAAAAGGTTACCCAGAATAAAAGAAAAAAAATAGATTAATGAGGATTTAATTACTGAATCACTTCTCGATGGTATGTTCCGGGTCCCTTTAGACAATGAAAATCGAATTCTAGGTTATGTTTCGAGGAGGATCCAACGCGGTTTTATCCGGATACTACCAGGAGATAGAGTCAAAATCGAAGTAAGTAGTTATGATTCAACCAGCAGGGGACGTCTAATTTATAGACTTCGCAACGAAGTTTTGAACGATTAGGGGATTTTTTTCATTTCATTCGTAGGGGGATACAATTCGAGGTTCAAAAATTAAGGAAACTTTTTTTATTTCATTTCAAAGAATAGATTCAGAATCAAGGTAAGGAATCGTAAATATGAAAATAAGGGCTTCTGTTCGTAAAATTTGTGAAAAATGTCGACTGA